AATTAAATAAGCTATATAAGCTAACGGGTTCATACCTCGTATAAGAGGTGTATGCCTGATTAAAGGGTTAATTTGATAGATTAAATTATGTAATTAATTTATGGAATTATATTTTTAGGTATTGTTGTATTGTATGCTTTGAGTTTTTGTTTAGTAGTAGGTTTTGATGAATGGTTTGTTGTGTGAATTGGGTTAGAGTTAAATATAATTAGTTTTTTAATATTAGGTTATAAAGCGTGTAATTTACTTGTTGTAGAAGCGATAGGAAGGTACTTTTTTGTTCAAAGTTTAGCATCAGGAGTGGTTTTAGGTATAATATATTTAGGTTGAAATGATGCTATTTGAGGGGCTTTGTTAGCGATAAAAATAGGGGTAGGGCCTTTTTATGGATGGTATATTAAAGTACTTCAAAGTTTGAAGTGATGGACTAATTATATCCTAATAATCTTTCAAAAGATTATTTTGCTTTTGTTAATAAGTGAGATTGTTTCTTTTATTGTATGGTCTATTGGTTTAATGAGCTTAATTATTGGTTTGTTTGGTATTTTTGGGCAGATTAATTTGAAAGTAGTATTAGGGTTTTCGTCTGTTTTTCATAGAGGTTGAATATTACTTTTGATAGGGGAAGATTACATTTGAGGGGTTTATTTGATTGTGTATGGTTTAATAATATTAGGAGTTGTTGAAGTAATAAATAACTATGGTTTTGTTAGAATTTTATCTTCATTTAGCAAAAATAAATCAAGCTTGATTTTGTTGATTTTAAATTTGGGAGGGATTCCGCCTTTAACAGGGTTTATTTTAAAATGATTGTCTTTTTATGTTTTATGACTTTTTGATTATGGTGTTTTATTATTAATAGTTTTTATTTCTGTTGGTATATTATTTGTGTATATACGAATAGCTTATGATGTTATACTAGGAGGTATATTGTATTCTGCTTGAAATGTTAGTTTTGATATATTTGTTCCTATAGAAATATTGTGTTTTGTTGGGGTTATTTTATTATTTTTAATAAATTACTTTTTTAAGAAAATATTCTATTAATTTTCAAGGTTAAAAGTGCTTATAAAGATTTACAGTCTTTCATCTAAGATTTTATTAGTGATTTTCAAACTTGCAGTTTGAAGTTTTGTTAAACTATATTATTAGATTGTACTAATTTACTGCGATGATTTTATTCTACTAATCATAAAGATATTGGTACTTTATATTTATTGTTTGGGGCTTGATCAGCTATAGTCGGAACAGCGATAAGAGTATTGATTCGAGTTGAGCTTGGGCAGGTAGGTAGCTTTTTAGGGGATGATCATTTGTTTAATGTTGTTGTTACTGCTCATGCTTTAGTTATAATTTTTTTTATAGTTATGCCAATTTTAATTGGAGGATTTGGTAATTGGTTAGTACCTTTAATATTAGGGGCTCCGGATATAGCCTTTCCTCGTATAAATAATTTGAGATTTTGGTTATTACCTTTTTCTCTTGTTTTGTTGGTATTGTCTTCAATAACAGAGATAGGAGTTGGGGCTGGTTGAACTATCTATCCTCCTTTGTCAGGGGCTGTGGCTCATGCTGGTTCTTCTGTTGATTTGGCTATTTTTTCATTACATTTGGCAGGTGCCTCTTCTATTATAGGGGCTATTAATTTTATTTCGACTATTTTAAATATGCGAAGAAGTGGGGTGTTGATAGAAAAAGTGCCTTTATTTGTTTGGTCAGTGTTAGTTACAGCTGTTTTGTTACTTTTATCTTTACCGGTGTTAGCAGGGGCTATTACAATATTATTAACAGATCGAAATTTCAATACGTCTTTTTTTGACCCGGCGGGGGGAGGGGATCCTATTTTATTTCAACATTTGTTTTGATTTTTTGGGCATCCTGAAGTGTATATTTTAATTTTACCAGGGTTTGGTATAATTTCTCACATTATTAGATATTCTGTGGGTAAGCGAGAACCTTTTGGGGTTTTAGGTATAATTTATGCTATAGTTTCTATTGGGGTGTTAGGGTTTGTGGTGTGGGCACATCATATATTTTCTGTTGGTATAGATGTAGATACTCGGGCTTATTTTACAGCGGCTACTATGTTGATTGCTGTACCTACAGGTATTAAGGTCTTTAGTTGAATAGCTACCTTGTATGGTTCTTATTATAAATTGGAGTCTTCGTTATTGTGAAGAATTGGTTTTATTTACTTATTTACATTAGGGGGAATTACAGGAGTAATTTTGTCTAATTCTTCGTTAGATATTGTGTATCACGATACTTATTATGTTGTAGCACATTTTCATTATGTTTTGAGAATAGGTGCTGTTTTTGCTATTATGGCTGGTATTCTTTATTGGTTTTCTTTATTTTTTGGAGTTATAATAGATGAATTAAAGTTAAAATTGCAATTTTATATTATATTTATTGGGGTTAATTTTACTTTTTTTCCGCAACATTTTTTAGGTATAAATGGGATGCCGCGGCGATATTCAGATTATCCTGATGCTTATAGTTTTTGAAATATAGTTTCGACTATAGGTTCTTTGTTATCTTTATTAGGAGTAGTTTATTTTGTGTTTTTAGTATGGGAGTGTCTTGTGAGTAAATTTTATTCACACAGTTTTTTTGTTGTTTCAGCGTTGGAGTGGCAGTGTAATGTCCCTCCTTTAGAGCATACTTTTAGTCAGTTAAGTTATATAAATAAGTAGTGCCTGTGTGAGGTTCTGTATATTTTCAAGATGGTGTTTCTTTTATTATAGAACATTTATTATATTTTCATGATTATTCTATGATAGTGATAGTCGGGGTTATAGTTGTAGTTGGCTATTTTTTGTTAGATGCTTCTTTAGGTATTTTTTATAATCGAGGTATTCATGAAGGACAGAAGTTGGAAGGTTTATGAACTGTTTTTCCTGGAATATTATTAATAATATTAGTGTTTCCTTCTTTAAAGGTTCTGTATTATATAGAGGAAACAGATGATAGAGATATTTCTATCAAAGTTTTGGGGCATCAATGATTTTGGTCTTATGAATATTTAGGATTAGCAGGAAAAGAAATAGATTCGTATATACTAAATGATGCAAAAATTCGTTTGTTGGAAGTGGATAATTGGTTGGTAGTACCTTTTGGTGTTGGAATCAAGATGGTAGTTTCTTCTATGGATGTTATTCATTCTTGGACTGTGCCTTCTTTAGGGGTTAAAACAGACGCAGTGCCAGGACGACTTAATCAGTTGTATCTTTGGTTTAATCGTCCTGGCACTTACATTGGTCAATGCTCTGAAATTTGTGGGGCTAATCATAGTTTCATACCTATTTCTATACTAGTAGCTTCTGGTAATATTTATATTAAAAATATCATATTTTTAAGTGGCCGAGTTAGGTGTTAGTTTCTTAAATTAAGTACGAAGTTATAAAGTTGTTTAATATAAGTTTGTCAGATTTAAGAAGAAAATTATTCCTCAGCTTAGCCCTTTACCTTGAGTTATTTATTTTTTTGTTAGTTTTGTTCCTCTTTTTATGTTTATTATATTGTCTGAGATAATTAGTTATCAGATAGAAAAAGGTAGAGGTAATAGGGGTTTAAATATGTTTTTGTCTTGATAATAAATTTGTTTTCTGTTTTTGACCCTTCTGTAATAATATTTCAATTAAATTGAATTTCATTTTTATTTGTATTTATAGCTATTCCTATTTCTTTTTATTTTATTAAAAGAGGGTTAGTATTTTTAGTATCTAATGGATTTTACAGGATAGGAATAAGCTTAAAAGAAATTGTTAATCCGCATCATATAGGAATAATGTTGTTAGGATTAGGGGTGTTTGTTTTTTTAATATTGAATAATGTAATAGGATTATTTTCTTTTGTTTTTGTAAGAACGGCGCATCCGATATTTACAATAAGAATAGGTTTAGTGTATTGAGTGTCATTTGCTGTAATAGGGTGAGTTAAGACTTTTTCTAAAAGTGCTGGGCATTTGGTACCGGAGGGTAGTCCTTTGTTATTAGCACCTGTGTTAGTTTTAATTGAGTTAATTAGTCATTTAATTCGTCCTTTTACTTTATCTATTCGTTTGGCGGCTAATATAATAGCAGGACATTTAATTATAGGTCTTTTGTCTAGAATTAGCTTAGTTCAGGGCTCTTCTTTTGTAATTTCTGTATTTATACAAATAACTTTGTATTTATTGGAATTTGCAGTGGCTTTAATTCAGGGATTAGTGTTTAGAATTTTGTTACTTTTGTATGCAGTAGACTATTATTAGAAAGTGAATAAAGTGTTTCAACCATATCATATTGTTAATATTTCTCCTTGGCCTTTAATTGTTAGATTTAATGTAATAGTAATTGTTTTAGGTTTGATTAATGTGTTTGTGGCTAGCCAGTGAACATTGTGGTTTACTGGTATATTAGGGTTATTGTTTTGTGTGGTAGTGTGATGGCGAGATGTAATTCGTGAGAGAATATTTCAGGGATGTCATAATAGCTTGGTATTGTCGGGTTTAATAGTTGGTATAGTGTTATTTATTTTATCTGAAGTATTTTTTTTTATTTCATTTTTTTGATCGTATTTTCATTTTAGATTAAGTCCTGGTATAGAAGTAGGAGCAAATTGGCCTCCGACTGGAGTAAGAACATTTAATCCTTTTGGGATTCCTTTGTTAAATACTATTATTTTGTTGGCTTCAGGGGTTAGAGTTACTTATGCCCATCAAAGTATTTTGAGTAGTAAAACTTATACTTTTTCATTTAGTTTATTATTAACGTGAATTTTAGGTTTATATTTTTTAAGTCTTCAAATATTTGAATATTTTAGTGCTTTTTTTGATATAAGTTTTTCTGTTTATGGTTCTGTATTTTTTATAGCTACAGGATTTCACGGATTTCATGTATTAGTAGGTTCTTTATTTTTGATAACAATATGGGTGCGTGCGATAAAACTTCAGTTCTCTAGCACACATCATTTTGGGTTTGAAGCTGCAGCTTGATATTGGCATTTTGTAGATGTAGTTTGATTATTTTTATTTTCTTCTGTTTATTGGTGAGGGTCTTATTAATTTAGTAATTTACATCTAATTTCCAATTAGATAAAGAGTTTATTTTTTTGTTTGTATGTTTAATTTCATTATTTATTGGAATTGTTATGTTACTATTGATAGTAATTGTGTCTTTATGACAAGATTTTAATATTAATAGAGTATCTTCTTATGAGTGTGGATTTGACCCTAAATCGATAACACGTATAACTTTTTCTTATCGCTTTTTTTTAATTTCAATTTTGTTTTTAATTTTTGACGTTGAGATTTCATTGTTATTACCAATCCCCTTTATTAGGGTATCTTTGTATTCTTATGTGTTATTAATAATATTCATTTTTTTTCTTCTGTTAGGATTAATCTATGAAAGATATTTGGGATCTTTGGATTGGTTGTAATGTCTAAGGCTTAAACTTAGCGTAATTATCTACCAATTAAGAATAGACCCAGCTAAATAGGTAATCTTAGTCCCACCACCCTTCTCACCAACCAGGGTGGTGGGAAAATGGTGATGTTGATTTAAGTTGTGTTAATATAGCTTTATAGCGCCTTCAATGTTAATGAAATAGAAGAAGTATTAATATTTAACTAATTTGCATTTAGTTGTAGAGGTAATTTAAAAGAAGCTGCTAACTTTTTGATAGAATGTTAAAACTATAGTGCTTGATTTCGACTTAAGTTTAAAAGATAATTTAGTATGTTACATCATTTTTTCATAATGGAAATGGATTTATTTATCTTCAATAAAGTGCTTTTAATTTAAGCTAAACAGTAGGCGTTAAATTAAGTAAATAGGGATTAGGCTTGTTAGTACAATTAGTGTAAATGTATTTTTTAGGGATATTTTTTGTACTATTATAGAATTTTTTAGGGTTAGGAATATACCTTGGGCTGATAATTGTTCTAGTCAAGAATTATCTATTTTTAGAAGGAATGGTCTTAAGGTAGAGGTTTTAATTCAAGGGTTTGTGGTGGTGGGGTGTATAAATCATATTGAAATAGAGGTTAATCCAATTAAGTTGAAAAGGTTAGATTTGTAAGAAATAGATATGCTTAGGGCGAAGCCTCTAAAAATTATTAGTAAAATTAGAATAAAATTTTGAGTAGGAAGAATTAGGGTTTGTGTTGGGATTGAAAATCATGACAACAGTATTCCTGTTGTTAATGATAATGGGAGTATTAAGTAAGCTGGTCAGGTAAGAAATCAATCATTAGAAATAAGGATGTCTGGTTTTCTTTTTATTTTTATGTTTATTGCTTGGGATATTATACGGGTAGAGTAAAATGTAGTTATTCCAATTGTTAAAAGTATTAGTATAATAAGGATTAAGTTGGTTGAGTTGGTTATTATAAAGGTAATAATTGCATCTTTTGAAAAAAAGCCAGCGGTAAATGGAAGTCCTATTAGTGCTATTGATGAAATACCCATAGAAGTTGATAGAATAGGCGTTTTATTAAATATAGAGCATATGGAGCGTATGTCTTGATAATTTGAATTATGAATGATGTTACCAGCGCATATAAATATGGTGGATTTGAATAGAGCATGAGTAATTATATGGAAAAAGGCAGCAAAGTAGGCGTTTAGGGCGATGGCAAATATTATAATAGATATTTGGCTTAATGTGGAAAGAGCAATAATTTTTTTTATGTCTTGTTCTCAGTTGGCTGCTATGCTGGAGTATAAAATTGTGAAAATTGCGATAATTATAAGTAAGAATATTGAGATAGGGTGAAAAGAGCTGGATAGGCGGATTATAAGATAAACTCCAGCTGTTACTAGGGTAGAAGAGTGGACTAGGGCTGAAATAGGGGTAGGAGCGGCTATAGCAGCTGGTAGTCATGCGGAGAAGGGAAATTGGGCACTTTTTGAAATTGCTGCAATTAATATAAAAATAGTTGTGATTAGGGGAAAATTAAAATTAGTAAAGATATGTCAGGAAGCTGTGGATGCTAGGGTGGCAAAAGATAGTAGTAGTATAATATCTCCTAATCGATTTCTTAAAATTGTAATGGTTCCAGACGAGTTGGTTGAGGCATTTTGGTAGTAAATTACAAGAATGTATGAAGATAGACCTAGTCCGTCTCAGCCTATTAGTAATATAATTAAGTTGTTTCTTAAAATTAGGGTAAGTATTGAACTAACAAATAAACTTGTTAGAAGGTAAAATCGTAGATGTTCTTTTTTTGGGATGTATCTTATTCTAAAAATAAAAATGAAGTAAGTGATTATTATTACTGTTAAACTAAATAGTAAAGTTATTCAGTCCATTAATAGATTTAGTTGGATGTTTATATTATATATTAGAAGTATCGTATAGTTTAATATAATTATTTTATTATAAATTTTATAATAAAAGATTGCTATAATTAGTATTATACATAGAATAGGGATTCTTTTTAGGATAAAGTTTTTATTATTTAAAATAATTTTATTTTTAATTCCACAAATTACTGTTTTGGTTAAACTATATATGTATATTATAATTTCTATTTTTATAGATAATACAAATAAAGGAATTAAGTGTCTTGTTAGACTTAAAAAGATTTTATGATTGGTGGATGTTTGTAAAGTAAGAGGGTTGGGGGAAGCGTGGGTTATTGTAGCATAAAGTGTGTAGGAGAAAGTTGCTGTTAATATAATTGTTAGTAGAAATGGGATAGCAGTAGATATATTTCATATGAATGTTGTTGTAATAATTATAATTTCTCTGAAGAAATTTAGTGATGGTGGAGCAGCGATATTTATTGCTGTAAAGATAAATCATCATATGGTAATATTAGGTATAATATTAATTAAACCTTTAAAGGATATAATATTTCGTGTGTGATGAATTTGGTATATAATTGTGACTAAAAAGAATAATGCTGATGAGGTTAATCCATGTCTAATTATTATTAGTATAGCTGCGTTTGTTCCATTTTTTCTTATAGAAAAAATAGAACAAATTACTAATGCTATATGTGAAACAGAAGAATAAGCGATTAGTGCTTTTAAGTCTTTTTGACGAACGCAGGTGATTCTTGTTGATATAGCCCCAATTAGGCTTACTCTAATTAATCAAGGTCTTAATAGTAGGTATGATTTTGTTAGGCAAGGTAAAAAGCGGATTAAACCGTAACCTCCTAATTTTAGAAGGATAGCAGCTAAAATTATAGAGCCTTCTATAGGAGCTTCTACATGGGCTTTTGGTAATCATAAATGAAAAAGAAAAATAGGTATTTTTACTAAAAAAGCTAGAATAAATAGTAGTCCTACTTTAAATTGTATGTTTATTGAAAAAATAAGATAAAAGTTAGTTGTTTTGTCTAATGTAATGATAATTCTAAGAAGGAGGGGTAAGGAAGCTGAAATTGTATATAGTAGTAGATACAAACTTGCTTGTAAACGTTCCGGTTGTTTTCCATATATGGTTACTAACAAAAATGTTGGAATTAGGACTAGCTCAAAAGAAATGTAAAATAGTATAATATTGTTAAGAGAAAAAATTATGTATAGAATAATAGAAATTGATATTGTTAATAAGGAAATTGTTTTAGCATTAAAAGAAGCAATTAAGATTAGGTTGAGGATTATTAGTGTTAATAAAATTAAGCTGAATCTTGTTGAATCGACAGATAATCATGAGTTGTATATTGTTGGGTTGGTATTATGAATTGCTAATCATCAAATTATAGTGATAGTAGTGGATATAGTTAAAATTTTTAGTTTAGATTGAAATATTATTCTTATTAGAGATAGTATTATTATTATAAATTATAGAAGTGGTAGGGGAAGTAATAGTTGATTTATGATTTCGTGAAATAGCGACTAATACTGAAAGGCCAAAGCTGGAGGCACATACTATTGTTGTTAAAAAAATTAATATAGTGAAAGAAAAGCTGATAGTTATTAAATTTCTTATTAGAAGAAAGATTGTAATTAAGAGTATTTCTAGTCTTAATAGTATTATAATAATATGGTTTCGTCATCAACATATTCTGGATATTCTGATTAAGATTATTCTTATAATAATATAGATATTTTCTGTATCCAAGACAGATATTTTAATAAATTAAAAAGTGTTGATTATTTTGTTTTTTGGGTTAATATTTATATTGGTGGATCATCCTATAAGCGGAATTATTTGTGTTATTATAATTATTTTATATTATTTTATGTTTATATTTTTAAATAGAGGAGCTATTTGGTTTGGTTTGGTTATATTGTTAGTGGTATTAAGAGGGGTAATAGTACTTTTTACATATATAGCTAGATTAACACCTAATGAAAAGTTTGAAGTTCGTATATTTTGAAGTGGGGCGATTGTTTTTTTAATAATTTGTTTGTATTTGAGGGATGTATCTATTTTGGGCGGGGAAGATACAAGTTTGATAAGAATTAAGTTATGAGATTTAGATATTGATGTTTTTATAATGTTTATATTATTAGTTTTATTAATAGTCATATTATTAGTAATTGAAGTAGTAGGCAAGTTTTTAGGTCCTTTGCGTGTAGATTGTGAAAGTTAGTGTTCGTAAGTCTAATACAGTATTGTGGTTAGTAAATAATAGTCTAATTGATTTACCTTCTCCTAGAAGAATTAGTTATATGTGAAGATTTGGCTCTTTATTAGGGGTATTTTTAGGAGTTCAGTTAGTTACTGGAATTTTATTAGCTTTACATTATTCTGGAGATGTAATAATTTCTTTTTATAGAGTAGTACATATTTGTCGGGATGTTTCAAATGGGTGATTGTTGCGAGTTTTACATTCTAATGGGGCTAGTATGTTTTTTGCTTTTTTATATTTTCATATTGGACGTGGTTTGTATTATGGTTCATATCGTTATTTTGAAACTTGATTGAGTGGTTCTGTTATTTTTTTGTTAGCGATAGGAACGGCCTTTTTAGGGTATGTTTTGCCTTGAGGACAAATATCTTTTTGAGCGGCTACTGTTATTACTAATTTGTTGTCGGCTGTTCCATATTTAGGGGTTATGTTAGTAGAATGAGTTTGAGGGGGATTTGCTGTGGGGAATCCTACTTTGGTTCGATTTTTTGCTTTTCATTTTTTATTTCCTTTTATTTTAGTGATATTAGTTTGTTTTCATTTAGTTTTTTTGCATCAAACAGGGTCAAATAACCCTTTAGGGCAAAATAGTGATATAGATAAGGTTAATTTTTATCCTTATTTTTTAGTTAGGGATTTAGTAGGATTTTTGGTTGCTTTTTATTTTTTACTTATGGTTTCTATAGAATTTCCGTATGTTTTTATAGATGTTGAAAATTTTATTTTAGCTAATTCTTTGGTTACTCCTATTCATATTCAACCAGAATGGTATTTTTTGTTTGCTTATACAATTTTGCGTAGAATTTCTAGAAAAATTGGAGGAGTTGTGGCTTTATTAATAAGCGTTCTTATTTTAATAGTTTTTCCTTTTGTGTTTAAGCATCGTATTCGAGGGTCAAGTAATTATTTGGTTGGTAAGATTTTATTTTGGTGAATTGTTATTAATTGATTATTATTAACTTGGATTGGCGCTTGTGTTGTGGAATATCCTTTTATGGAGTTAGGTAAGTGTTTTAGAGTATTATATTTTATTTTATTTATAGTTTGGGGATTAAGATATATTAGAGTGGACAATTTTAATAATTAAGATTTTATGATAAGTATTTTGAAAGTATTTAATAAGGTTAGTCCTTTAAAATTAATGTTTGGTTTAAGTAAAACATAAACTTTGTAAGTTTAAAATCTAATTTAAAAAAATGAAAGAGTAGGCAGTAATAATAATAAGTGTAGTAATTGGTAGTATAATTTTTCAATTTGTTTTTATTAAAAGATCATAACGGAAACGAGGGAAGGTTCCTCGGATTCATAAGAAGGATAAAGCAATTGAGTTTATATAAAAAATAGACAACAAAGTTATAATAGATCCGGTTAAGAAAATAGTAGTTAAAAATCTTATAAGAATTATTCTTATGTATTCTGATAAGAAAATTAAAGCAAAAAGGCCTCCAGCGAATTCTACATTAAATCCTGATACTAGTTCAGATTCTCCTTCTGCGAAATCGAATGGTCTTCGATTGACTTCGGCTAAGCAAGTAAATAATCATATTATGAAAATGGGGAGGATACCAAAAAAAAGTCATATTTTTATGTGGAAAAAATAAAATTGGCTTATTTTGTAAGAATGGAAAAAAATAGTAAATATTAGGAGTATTATAAAAAAATTAATCTCGTAGGAGATTATTTGGGCGATTGCTCGTATTGAGCCTAATTGGCTAAATTTAGAATTGGCACATCATCCAATAGTCAAGATAGAATATACTATTAATCTAGAAATTACAAAAAAGATTAAAGAGTTATAGGAGTTATCTAAGATACAAAATTGTCTGAAAGGAATGATTGGTCATATAATTAGTCTTAGTATAAAGCTTACGCTAGGGATAATAAAAATAAGAAGAGAGTTTCCTACTCTAGGTATAGTTAAAGTTTTATTAAAAAGTTTAATGGCGTCACTGAAAGGTTGTATAATACCTATAATTCTTACTTTATTTGGGCCTTTTCGTATTTGAATGTATCTTAAAATTTTTCGTTCTAGTAGGGTGTAAAATGCTACACTTAGTAAAAGAGAAATAAGAGTGAGAATAATATTAATAGTAAAAGTAATAGATACATTTTAAGATTCTAATTCTTATGCATTAGTTTGCTAAAAACTTATTAGTAATATTAAATTAGGTCCTTTCGTACTAGAATTTAGTTAAAGAAGATAGAAACCGACCTGGCTTACACCGGTCTGAACTCAAATCATGTAAATAGTTATAAGTCGAACAGACTTTCTTATTTTTATTTTACTTAAAACAGACATTTAATTCAACATCGAGGTCATAATCTTATCTTTGAATAAGAGCTATTAAGATAAATTATGCTGTTACCCCTATAGTAACTTGTTGTAATAAAATTAGGATGAATAAAGTTAATAAGATATTTTTAATAAAGCCGCCCCAGCTGAACTGTAGTAAAGTTTAATAGGGTCTTGTCGTCTTTCTTTTTAAGAAAAGGGTTTTTACTTTTAAAGTAATTTTAGTGTATTTAAATATAACAGTAAAAAATACGTTTTTCCATTCATTCTATTCTCTAATTAAGAGACAAATTATTATGCTACCTTAGCACAGTAAAAATTCTGCGGCTATTTAGATTTCATGGAGCAGGAATAGCTTTTAATTAAGACTAAAAGTTATGTTTTTGATAAACAGTCGATTTTTATATGCTTAGTTTTAACTAAAAAGATTAATAGTTTTATAGTTACTTATAAATAGATTAATTTTGTTTAATTAAAAAAAATAAAGATTGAATTTTTGTATGATGTTTGTTAGTTATTAAACTTTTTGAAAACTTTTATTTCTTTGGGAAAAGATTAACAGATAGATATTAGTTATAGATTGTTCTTTAACTATTTTTAGGGTAACCAGTTATCTTAAAATTCGGCTGATGTTTAGTTTCTAAAGTCTTTTTTATTAAATTTTGTTACATTTTTTGTAAGGAATTTAGTTCTTGTTTAATTCGGGATATTTTTATAATAAAAAGAAATAGTATTTTCCTGATACAAAAGGAAATTTATTGTTTTATATAAGTCCTTTTCAGTTTGATTGTAAATTGTTAGTGGAATTTATTAAATAGTATTTAATATAGACAAATTATTTATAGAATTGAGATTAGTTTCAGTGTAAATGAAAAGCTAAGGGCTTTTAGAAACATGAGGCTCTTTCCAGAACATCAACTGTGTTACGACTTACCTCCTTTTGGAAGGAGGGTGACGGGCGATATGTGCACGTTTAAATGAATTTCATAATCTATTACTATTAGATTATTGTTTTTAAATCCGGTTTTATTTGAGTTTCTTTTATTTCTATAAATAGCTTTTATAGTAACTTATTTTAGCTTTTTTATGGGCTACACCTTGACCTGAAGTTTTAAATAGAGGTATAAAAAATTGTTTTAAAAATGTTTAAACGGCGGTATATAAGCTTTTATAAAAAGTGAGATTTAGCGAGTATTATCGATTAAAAAACAAGTTCCTTTGATTTTATCTTACGCCGCCAAAAGGAATAGGTTTAAAGTACTACCTTAATGTTTCTTTTATAGTAGGGTATCTAATCCTAGTTTATTAGGAGTTTCTAATTGAGTATAATGTTGGATACTTAAATTTTACTTAAAAGTATCATTAATAAGAATGTTAAATCAATTGAGTTTTGTTTAGTTAAAATATAGGTTTAACCGCGATTGCTGGCACGAATTTAATCAATTTTTTTATAAAAACTTTTATTTTAAGTAAATTAAAAATATTGTTAAGTTAAATGTTAAAATAAATCGTAATATTATATTATTAGACAAGTAATTTCATTAATTTATTTATAAACAGACATTTCTGTCTTGATAAAAATCAAATTTTCACTATTTTGTATAAATTTTACCTTACAATTTAAGCCAAAAAAAGCCTTTTTTGTATTGGAAAACGCTAATGTTTTATTTTTTCGTTGCCTACATACAAAAAATTTTTCGAGTTTTATTTTAATTGCCCTTGATAAATAAAAAACCTATTTTTAAGATTAGGGGTATTTTAGGGTATGAATGAAATAATGCGAAGCATATTAAATATAGATTATTATAAATATAAACTATATATTATAAAATATTAATAATAAGTACCTTTATAAATTTTAATAACTAATAAAATATTAGTCTTATTGTTATTTTAATGAGCATTACCACCCTCTCCTTCCCAGAGAGGGTGGTAATGGCAAAAAAAAAAAAATTAAGTATGAACTTTATTACTCTAGAGGAGTCTGAAATTTATAGAAAATTGGCATTCAATAAGCCACACTTCTATTAATTAGAATTTTTTCTAGTATGGATATTTACTAGACGTGTGCTCTCCCCGCCCCACAAGAAGGCGGGGGAGAGCCTAACTATTAATAAAGATATTTTAATATCTATTAATAGGTTTATAATTTATTACTTAATAAATTAAATAGCCTAATTAACTATAAATTAGTAGATATAGCTTAATAGGTAGAATAACGTCATAGAATAGATATTTACTAGACGTGTGCTCTCCCCGCCCCACAAGAAGGCGGGGGAGAGCCTAACTATTAATAAAGATATTTTAATATCTATTAATAGGTTTATAATTTATTACTTAATA